TGGCCCAAGTGCTATTTTTTCCCAGGGCTTTGCTACTTCAGGTCTTTTAACTGAAATACACGAATCGACAATCTTAGTACCCGCTCTTCAATCCGAGTGGCTAATAATGCACGTAAGTATGATGATATTAGGCTATGCGGCCCTTTTATGTGGATCATTATTATCAGTATCACTTCTAGTCATTACAGTTAGAAAAAAGAGAAAGCTTTTTTCTACGAGTAATCATTTATTGAATTTAAATGAGTCATTTTTCCTTGGCGAAATCGAATACATGAATGAACAAAGGGATTTTTTCCAAAAAAATTCTTTTTTTTTCGCAAGGAATTATTATAGATCACAGTTGATTCAAAAATTGGATTATTGGAGTTATCGAGTTATTAGTCTAGGATTTATCTTTTTAACCCTAGGAATTCTTTCTGGAGCAGTATGGGCTAACGAAGCATGGGGATCCTATTGGAGTTGGGACCCAAAGGAAACTTGGGCTTTTATTACTTGGATCATATTTTCAATTTATTTACATACTCGAACAAATAGAAAACTGAAGGGTACAAATTCAGCAATTGTGGCGTCTATTGGATTTCTTATAATTTGGATATGCTATTTTGGAGTCAATCTATTAGGAATAGGACTACATAGTTATGGTTCATTTACATTAACATCTAATTGAATTCAAAAAAAGCAAAAGGGGGTTATTAGAAATAGCAATAAAAGGGTGTACAACGCAGATCAGATAAAAAAACTTTGTGTTAATTGGCGAGAGCCCGTCGAATCATATATGATTCGTATGATTCGACAGGCTCTTTGTCATTGTACCATTTTACAACGAACGCTTTTGTAAATGATAAGATTTATAAATTATCTAAAAAAAGAATTAGATAGAATAACTTCAACCTTTTCAACTGATAGTGAAAGAACTAAATCGGGGTACATACCAATACCGAGTACGGGTAAAAAAATAGAAACCGAAAGAAATAACTCTCGCGGCCCAGAATCCAAAAAATAAGAGTTTGGGCCATTAAATATCTTGTATCCATAAAACATCTGTCGTAACATAGATAATAAATAAATAGGAGTTAATATCATTCCAATTGCCATTACAAAAGTAATTGGGAGTTTTGTCATTAAAAGATATTTTGGACTAGTAATTAGTCCAAAAAAAACTATTAATTCAGCAACAAAACCACTCATGCCAGGTAATGCAAGAGAGGCCATCGAAAAGCTACTGAACATCGTGAATATTTTTGGCATTGGAATACCTATTCCGCCCATTTCGTCAAGATAAACAAGACGTATTCTATCATAAGTTGTTCCGGCCAAGAAAAAAAGCGCCGCGCCGATAAATCCATGAGAGATTATTTGTAAAAGGGCTCCGTTGAGCCCCATATCTGTGATAGAACCAATTCCTATAATTATGAAACCCATATGAGATACAGAGGAATAGGCTATTCTTTTTTTTAAATTCCGTTGGCCGAGAGATGTTGAAGCCGCATAGATTATTTGCATTGCGCCTACTACCATTAACCAAGGGGAAAATATAGAATGAGCATGAGGAAATAATTCCATATTGATCCGAACTAATCCATACGCTCCCATTTTTAATAAGATTCCGGCCAGAAGCATACAAGTACTATAATGTGCTTCTCCATGGGTATCGGGTAACCATATATGTAGGGGTATGATTGGCAATTTGACAGCAAAAGCAAGAAAAAATCCAATATAAAATAGTATTTCCAAGTTCACAGGATAGGACCGGTTGGCTAATATTTCCAAATTTAATGTTGGTTCAGTAGAACCATATAAACCGATACCCAGAACTCCCATTAAAAGAAAAACAGAACCCCCCGCCGTGTACAAAATAAATTTTGTAGCTGAGTACAGACGTTTTTTTCCTCCCCACATCGATACAAGTAGATAAACGGGAATTAATTCTAACTCCCACATGAGGAAAAAAAGTAAAAGATCTCTAGAAGAAAATAATCCTATTTGCCCACTGTACATTGCTAACATCAGGAAATGAAATAATCGAGAATCCCGAGTAACCGGCCAAGCCGCTAAAGTAGCTAAAGTGGTGATGAATCCCGTCAGTAAAATGGGTCCTACAGAGAGTCCGTCTATTCCTAATTTCCAATGGAAATCCAAAAAATGGATCCATTTATAATCCTCGATTAGTTGAATTAGTGGATCATCCGATTGAAAATGATAGCAGAATGCATAAGTCGTTAGAAGAAGTTCTAATATACACATACATATAGTATACCAGCGTATTACTCTATTTCCCCTGTGTGGAAGAAAAAAAATGAAGCAACCCGCAAATATTGGTAAAACTACAATTATTGTTAAGCAAGGAAAATGGTTCGTGGTAAAGACAAGATACACTTGGGCCAGAAAAATCCGTGCTCAAAATCAAATTTAATTGAGCACGGATTTTTTCGATAAAAAAAAAAAAAGAAAATGGATTCAAGTAGATTTTTATGGAATGTATCAATAAGCTAGACCCATACTGCGAGTTGTTTCATGCCATAAATAAACTCGAACGCTCAAAAAATCCGTTGGACAGGCGGATTCACATCTCTTACAACCAACACAGTCCTCGGTCCTTGGAGCAGAGGCTATTTGTTTAGCTTTACATCCGTCCCAGGGTATCATTTCTAATACATCCGTGGGGCACGCCCGGACACATTGAGTACATCCTATACATGTATCATAAATCTTTACTGAATGTGACATTGGATCTATACGTTTTTGAACGCCATAAATTTTCGGTCTAGTAAACTAACTTATAAATGAATCCTATAGTTAGATACCAGACGAATCAATGAGTGATAAGAATCAATTTACTTCCGAATTGATTTATGAGGGAGGGCCAAAATACTTTTATTTCTTATGTTTTTGCAACTACGATTATACCCTACTATAGACATATCAAACCCACTAATTCGAATTTTAATTTATTTATTAATATTCAAAATTAGCATTTATATGATTAATACTATTTATTCAACAAATTGGATTGGTTAATACGAGTTGATTTTCTGTTACGATAAATTGATGAAACAATAGCCGATCCAATAGCTGCTTCAGCGGCTGCAATAGTTATAACAAAAATTGAGAAAATATCTCCTCTTAATTGACGATTATCAAAAATATCAGAAAATGTGACAAAATTTATATTAACTGAATTTAATATAAGCTCAAGACACATAAGGGCTCTAACCATATTTCGACTTGTGATTAATCCATAGATACCAATAGAAAATAAGTAAGCACTCAAAACAAGTATATGTTCGAGCATCATTAACCAACTCCTTATCCATTTTGATTCATTTTTAATCTGAACAATAATTCAATCGATTCGATTCTAAGAAATATGGAATAATGGAATAGATTGGTAAGAGATCAATAGCCAATTAAAGTCTTTTTATTCTATTTTTTTAGACATAAATTCAAATTAACGAATTATAACATTCCTTTTGCGTTGATTCTATTTGAATTACTCATTTTAAAAATTTCTTATTGACGAGCTATAGCAATAGCACCTATTAAAGCGACTAAAAGAATTATTGAAATGAGTTCAAATGGAAGAAAAAAATCTGTTGCTAAATGAATTCCAATTTGTTGACTATTACTTATCAAATCTTGTTCTAGAATCTGATTTGATTTTGTAGTCCAAATGATCCCATACCAGGACGTATCTGAAATAGTAGTAATTAGTGAAATAAAAAGACTTGTACAAACTATTGAAGTAACTCCATCCCCAACGGTCCAAAGATGAAAATCTTTGTAATATTCTGACCCATTCATGAACATTACAGCAAAAATGATTAAAACGTTTATAGCTCCTACATAAATAAGGAGCTGCGCAGCAGCTACAAAATAGGAGTTGGATAGAATATAGAATAAGGATATACAAAAAAGAACCCATCCCAACGAAAAGGCCGAATAAATTGGATTCGGAAGTAATACTACTCCCAGACTTCCTAATATAAGACCCAATCCCAGAAAGACTAAAAGAAAATCATGTATTGGTCCAGGTAAATCCATTTGATTTTATAAAAAAAATCGAAATATTTCATGCCTTTTTTGACCTGACCAGGAAAAACGAAGTTATCCTTTTTTTTAGGATACTTCTTAATTGAATGAAATTGGAACGGGTTGATTTGGATTGATGTAAATACAGTTATTGGACTACTCTTATTATCGAAGCAATCGAAGCAGAGGTTCAAACTTTATATTTTCAAATCATTATTCGAATAGAAATCCATTTTTAATCAAAAATAAGCCGCGATTTTCACCGACCAGCCGTTCTTTTGTATTGACCAAGCAAAAACCTCATTCCTTTCTTTAGATCCAAAACCTATAAAGCTTTTGTGATTTGAATTTGTAAATGTTTTGTGAATCGAAGGTTTTATACATTTTTTATTTGAGGTAAATTCGAAGAAATTGTTCGAATTGTGTAATCTTCAATTATTGATACCGGTAACCGACCTAAAGCAATTTGATTATAATTCAATTCGTGACGATCATAGGCAGAAAGTTCATATTCTTCAGTCATTGATAAACAATTTGTTGGACAATACTCAACGCAATTACCGCAAAATATACAGATTCCAAAATCAATACTGTAATTAAGTAATCGTTTCTTTCGAATATCAGTTTGCAATTTCCAATCTACAACGGGTAGATCTATAGGACATACACGAACACATACTTCACAAGCAATGCATTTATCAAATTCAAAGTGGATTCGGCCTCGGAAACGTTCGGATGTGATCAATTTTTCGTAGGGGTATTGAATAGTTACAGGTAAACGATTCGCGTGGGACAAGGTGATCATGAAACCTTGACCAATGTACCTGGCAGCTCGTATTGTTTGTTGACCGGAGTTTAAGAACTGAGTTAGCATAGGGAACATATCTGAATATCTATAAATAATTTTACTTTTTTCTTTCTCTTGTTTGAGACAAGTTATAAAGAAAAGCCTATTCGATTTCTATTCCTTTAGAGTGAAAGAAGTTGGGACGAAGTTGTTAATAATAGATTACCTAGAGAAATTGGTAAAAGGAATTTCCATCCAAGATTTAAAAGTTGGTCCATTCTCAGTCTCGGTAAAGTCCATCTTGTTGCAATAGAAATGAACAAGAATAAATAAGTTTTAGCTAATGTAATAAAGATACCGATTATTGTTCCAAAAACTGGACTTCTTTTATTTATGTCAAAAAGCTCAAGAACGAATAGGTATGGAATAGAAAGATTCCAACCCCCCAAGTAAAGAACTGTTACAAATAATGAAGAAACAAGTAGATTTAGATACGAAGCAACATAAAATAAACCAAATTTGATACCTGAATATTCGGTTTGATAACCTGCTACTAATTCTTCTTCTGCTTCTGGTAAATCAAAAGGTAATCTCTCACACTCGGCTAGAGAAGAAATCAGAAAAACAATAAACCCTATAGGTTGACGCCATAAATTCCATCCCCAAAAACCATATTTTGATTGCGCTTCAACTATATCAACTGTACTTAAACTGTTAGATAATCCTAGTCGACGCTAACATCACCGTTCCCGTCGCTATTACAGAACCGTACATGAGATTTTCACCTCATACGGCTCCTCATAGGTCAGAAATAAATCTAAGAACCTTTCAACATTATTTCTCTTGATGTGTTTGTAGGATCTATATAGAATCAAATTATTATCCTAAGGGCCTAGAATTAGACCAATGGAATTCTGTCTGCTAGATTTTTAATAAAAAAGTGCTTCTGAATTGATCTCATCTTTTAAGAATTTTTATTTTTCTTTGTTGATTAATAACTTTATCCTTGAATGAAAAAATACTTTTTAGAGAATATCGTATAGATATTTCAACCTATCATTTTCTCACTTTTGATTACGAAAAAGAATTACATATTGCATTACATAACAAGAATTGTATTTCTGTAAATAAAATCGAAATAGTCAGGAATAAAAAAGATCTCTTTTTGCAATTCTCGTTTTTGGATTTTAGTTCGTTCCTATTCTCCTTTCTCAGAAAAGGCACATTACCCAAAGTAAAAGATTTCGTCGTTTTTGATAGTTATTTACTTAATTGGTGGATAGGAACATACTCTGGATGAAATCGTGGGGAGTACTTCTTAATAATTTCTACCAACTTTAAGCCCCAATTCGAATTACTTTTCTATAAAAAAAATATCCTGTTGGATAATTTACAGAATCTCCATTACTACTCCTTTGTGTATCTTGGTCTTCCTAACCATCCACTCGTTTTTTTGAATCTCTCATTTAGGGTAATACGTCTATTGTAATAGTATAGTAAAAACCCCATACGGTTGATCTTTTGAACCCGCTTCAAGACAAAATGACTAATCAACCAATCTTGGGATAAACAATCTTGACTGCTTATGTTTACTTTCACTTACTTCTTGTACATAGGAAATGAGATTCAATTCCTTTAACAGCAAAATTGGAAGCCGTTTTATTTCACTCATATAACTATCTGGTTTAATTCATCAACCCAATAATGAATAAAAAAATGATATTCCAACCATTTCACTTTCTTGCTAGAAAGAAAATCAATAGGGGAAATTTTATGTCTCACCGAATCACACGTAGAGATATTGATAATACACATAGGGTTAATGGTATTTCATAACTAATTGATTGAGCAGCTGCCCTTAATCCACCTAAAAAGGAATATTTATTATTTGATCCATATCCTGACATAAGAAGTCCAACGGGAGCAAGACTTGAAACAGCAATCCATAAAAAAACACCAATACTAAGATCGGCTAGAATAAAGCGATAGCTAAAAGGAATTACTGAATAACTTAGTAAAATGGATATGACCGCTATGGATGGACCGAGACTGAATAAACGAGTATCTCCTCTAGATGGAAGAATATTTTCTTTGAAAAGTAGTTTTGTACCATCTGCTAAAGCTTGAAGAATTCCGAAAGGACCCGCGTATTCGGGTCCAATACGTTGTTGTATCCCTGCAGATATTTCTCTTTCTAACCAAACAATTACTAGTACACCTAGTGTGATTCCTAATACAAGAATTAAAATAGGGATAAGCATCCATATGATCCCATAGACTTCTTTTAAGGATCCCAATCTGAAAAAAGAATTGATAGCTTGTATTTTTGTTGTATCAATTATCATTTCAACGATCAACTTCTCCCATAATAATATCTATGCTACCTAGTATCGTCATAATATCAGCCAATTTCATTCTTTTAACTAACTGCGGAAGAATTTGCAAGTTGATAAAACCGGGCGGTCTAATTTTCCATCTCCAAGGAAAAACACTCCGATCTCCTATCAGAAAAATTCCTAATTCTCCTTTTGGTGCTTCGACTCTTACATAAAGTTCTTGCTTGGACAATTCAAAAGTAGGAGAAGGTTTTTTACTAATAAATCGATATTCAAAATCATTCCATTCAGGGTCTTTTATTCTATCAAAGCGGCGGCTTTCTAAATTCTCATAGGGCCCCCCTGGAATTCCTTCCAGAGCCTGCTGGATAATTTTTATAGATTCTGTCATTTCGCCAATTCGTACTAAATACCGAGCTAATGAATCTCCCTCTTTTTGCCATTGAATCTCCCAATCAAATTCCTCGTAACACTCATAACGATCAACTTTACGAAGATCCCATTGTATTCCGGAAGCTCGTAGCGTTGGTCCCGATAAACCCCAGTTTAGTGCCTCTTCTCCGCCAATAATGCCTACGCCCTCAACCCGTTCTAAAAAAATAGGATTCCGCGTAATAAGCTTTTGATATTCAGCAACCCCGGTTAAAAAATAATCGCAAAAATCCAAACATTTATCTATCCAGCCATGAGGTAGATCAGCAGCGACTCCTCCGATACGAAAAAAATTATGCATCATGCGCATGCCGGTAGCCGCTTCAAATAGGTCATATATCAATTCTCGTTCTCTAAAAATATAGAAGAAAGGAGTCTGCGCCCCAATATCTGCCATAAAAGGACCAAGCCATAACAAATGGGAAGCGATACGACTCAACTCCAACATAATAGCTCTGATATAGCTAGCCCTTTTAGGTACTTGAATATTCCCTAGCTGTTCGGGCCCGTTTACGGTTATTGCTTCTGTGAACATAGTAGCTAAATAATCCCAACGTGTTACATAAGGTAAATATTGTATAATTGTTCGATTTTCCGCAATTTTCTCCATCCCTCTATGTAAATAACCCAATACTGGCTCACAGTTAATAACATCTTCACCATCGAGAGTAACGATCAGTCGAAGAACACCATGCATTGATGGGTGGTGAGGGCCCATATTGACTATCATGAGGTCTTTTCTTGTAGTTGGTGGAATCATAAGTTTTTCTCGAGTCATTCTTCCATGCATTGCTGAAAGTAAAAAGAAAGAAGTTCATCAAAATTTAAACGACTAAGCTCAAACGGTCTCACGCTTCAAATTAACGAGTTTTTATCTCTCGAATATCCAACTCCCCAATTAATTCTTTATAGCGCCCCCTATTTATTTTTGACAAATAGGCCAGCAGTCGTTGACGTTTTCCCAAAATTTTTCGCAAACCTCGCTGAGATGAAAAGTCTTTTTTGTGCAATTCCAAATGTGAAGTGAGTTTCCTTATTTTAGTGGTGAAACTGAATACTTGAAATTCAACAGACCCCCCGGTTTCTTTGTTTTCTTTTTGAGAAATAACCGAAATCGATGAATTTTTGACCATAAAAAAACGCCCCCTGCCCTTTTTTTTTACAGATATGGATTTTACCGATCAGTAATAATAATGCCATTAATTTGAATGTGGTATATACAAGAATATAATCAAAATTTATTTATGAACTCCTAATTTCCTGAATTCAAATCAATCAATTCAATTTTGAATTGGTTTTCTATAGGAATAGAAGAGGTTGGTACATTTTTGGATCGAAGAATTTAGACCTAAAATAAAGAAGGTTCCGTTGATTTATTTGGAGATCGAATTCAGACATTATTCATTTTATATTGGATACTAGAATGAAATATGAGATAAGACATCTGATCTGTGTATTTGTTTGCTTTCATATACCCTATTATATATATAGGGTATAGGATATACAGAAAGGTGTATTATCAAAAAATTTTCAATCGTGGATACATCTGTATCCTTAACATACCGAAACGGCTGCCATTATTGGTATCAAACCAATAACGATTCATACAAGCTAAATCTTCTAATCGATAATTAGGCCAAAGAAAGAGCTTTAATTTCATTAATTGATTTTTATCTCTATCAAGATGGTTATTGTCATGTAAAACTTGGCTGCTGTTTTTTACGTTACAAAATACCGGATTTGGATCTATATAATTTCTCTTTTTTGAATTGAAACAAATTAGAATTCTCAATTTTCTACGACGTCTAAAGGATAAAATAGTTTCGGGAACAAGTAAATCAAAATTATTGTTAGAAGCATGTCCTTGCTCTTGGTATTTTTGATGCTTATTCTTATGAACCAACGAAATACCCACGGTTTGATACATAATAAATTGCCCATCTTTTTGTTCAGACAAACGAATGGGTTCTAGAATCAATACTCCCTTCTTCATAAATTCTGAAAGAGTTAAATTATTAATCATCATTATATCCAAACTCATTTGTTTCTTTTGAATCGAGGATAGAGTAATTTTTGGTGAATCTATCAGTTTACGCAAGAGACAATATACATTGATATTATTGATCATTCTTTCATTCAAAGTATCATCCCATCGCAATTGAAAAAGCAAATAACGTTTCATGAACAAACGGAGTTCTGCTTTCGTGTATTGTTTTTTATTTTTCCCTTTTTTCATGTTCGATCTTGCATAATTTTCTTCAATATCTTTTTGGGGTGAGAGGACGGATCTCCGCTCTCCTCGACTTGTCGGTTCTTTTTCTTCTTGATTTCGATGCTTTTTATTTGATGCTATCAAAAAATTGCCCTTTTCATTGATCTTTTTATTTGCACTTCTATTAAAATTTAAAAGAAGTAATTTGCTTGGTATAAACCAAGGTTTCATTTTATATGTCTTATAAATTAACAAAAATTCTGGGAAGAACCAAAGTTCCAGATTGGATATGGAATGCTTTAGCATTTTTTCATTCATTCCCATCCAATCGTAAAACCCCTTGTGAGAGTTTGGTAAATTGATCTCTGGGATCTTAAGATAAAAAAAATCTTTTTTAGAAATTATTTGAGAATTTTTAGTACGAATTTTAGTATTTTGATTCCTATTGGTATCGATTATGATCCAGGTCTCAATATCGACTTTTTGTATAAGATCAAATTGCAAAATTTTCCAATCAAAATATTTTCTATCGGCCGGTTTTTCCATATGGATCTTTCCTAGATCATTTTTAATAGGGATGTTCCTCAGCATATCAAAAAAGTTTTTTTTAGGCGTGTTATAATAAATTTCTTGGTTCGTATTTCCTTGAAGGGGCGATCCATAAAAAAAGCATTGCGTTTTCTTTTCATAATGAATAAATTTATATGATAAAAGATCAGATCGATAGTATTTTAGAAAATTATCTTTTTGATTAGATAATGAATATACTTCAAATTTTTTTTGTTTTTTGGAATTCATTAATGGGTTTTTTTCATATGAATGCCGTTTGCTAAAATTTGCCTTTTTAGCTATACGATGCTGACGAAATGTATTTCGCCATTTTTCTGGTATTAATCTAGACCATCCAATCTGAGATAAATGGTATTGATAATGTCCTCTTAACCAGCTTTTCCATGGATTCATTTCATAACTCGGAAGTTTGTTATCTCCTGATTTCGAATCAAGCATTCCTTGTGTTTCAAAAGAATCCTTTATTTTAGCCTTAAGGAAAAAGGGGATTCGTTGATATTGAACAACAAATCTTAGCGAGTTAATAACTTGGATTTTTCCTAATTTATAAAATACATATGGTTGTGGTACGTAGGATAAGTCATAAAAAATATGTGAATTTGCTTTAATATTACTAATATTCTCAAGTTCCTTTCTTAGAATTATACTTGAAATAGACGGAATTGTAGTTTTCTTTTTTTTAGTAATTCTTTCTTGTTTTCTTTCATTATTGGAAATGGATTTATCAATAATTTTTTTTGTTAATTTAAGAAAAAGTTTTGTATTTATTCTGGCAATATTAATGATATATAAAAATATATCCGTGTATATTTTTTCAATGAAAAATTTTACAAAAGGGGATAATTTACAGATTAATCGAGCATTTCTTCTTTTTAACATTTTGAACATTTGCTGTTTTTCTAATTTTTTAGCATTATAACTTGTAGGACTAAAATTATTTATTTTTTGAGTTACTTTTTTTTTATCTTTTGTGATTCTTTCTATTTGATTTCGAATTGTACTTGTTCTATCAGCCAGATCCTTCATTTTTTTTTCTGTCAACGAAGAGTTTGTCCAACTCGGAGATGAAATTGGAATTTGACTAAATGATTCGTGAATCATTTGATTGTTTATTATGGAATCTTTTTCTTCTTTAATTTCGCTCGATTTATCGACTCCGACTTCTCTTAATCTAAATAATAGAATTGGATTTACTTTTGAAAGTTCTTTTATTATTCTTTTTCTAAAAAAAACACTTTTGATAACCCATTTTTTCGTTTCTTTTGAAACTTTTTGAAGTAATTTTGTTTTTACTTTGAAAACTGTTAGAACTCGAAAATACTTCATATTTTTAAATTTTCCAATTTTTTTTGCGAATTCCTTTAAAATGGGTTTAAAAAAGGAAGGTTTTTTTCGGGGTGAACAAAAGGGGAGTTCCGTTTCCATTCCCCAAACTGTTAAAAAACAAGAATCACCTTTTTCTTTTGTCTTTTTCATTAGATCTTTCTGAGAGGATCGTAGTTTCGATTTGTGCCAAGGTTTCAGACAGAAAGGAAATACAATTTTTATTTGAATACCTTCTGTCAACCAATTTTTAGGAAATTCGGTTTCGGATAATGGAATTCCATTATAGGTGCATTTAATATAGATCTCTTTATTCCATTCTTGGAAATCCTCAGCCCATTCAGGACGTTGCAATAGGAATATACGTCCAACATTTTTGGCAATTATCAATGAAGGCAATAGAATATATTTTCTAAAAATAGATTGAGTTATTAACACACAACCTCTTATTCCTTGCGCAAATGGAATACGATTCCAATCCTCTGCGATTTTTATTCGTGCTTTTTCCTTTCTTTTGTTGGTTTCTTGTTTTTCTTCTCTTTTTGTTTGTTCTTTTGTATACTCTACAATTTTGAATGCTTCCCCCTTATCCAACCCATTTTTAAAAATTAGTTTAATCAACCCGGAAATATTAAAATAAAAGGGAGTGGGTTTTTGTTGTCTCTCCAAAAAAAGGGGGGACTTCGCATTTGCTTGAAATAATTCGAAAATAACCACTTTACGCCTTTGAGCCCGCATAGAACCTTTGATTATACCGCGCCGAAAGTCTGATTGTTGTGAATAGCGCATTAAAGTCACGTCGGTTTTTATA